ATGTCATAGTGTGACACTATATATATGATACATTATCTACATGTCATTACATTAAATATTATACACTTAGTCCTCGTTTTAGGGGTTTTTCGAGATAACGGTGTATATTAAGGGGGTGGGGGGTTTTTCCCAAAAAAATGTATTGGCTTTTTTTCTTTCTTTCTCGACCCCAGGGGGCACCTATATAATATAATTATGCCTATATATAGATCTTTGTGGTAAAGAAATCTTAGTTTTTCTCATTAATTAAATAATTCTCTGCCTAAGTATTTGAGGATTTAATAATGTCTTTATTAAATCATAATCCAATTATTCATACCTATGGTTGAGGGTTAAGTCCTTTAATTAATGTTCTTCAGTTTTTCTTATTCTGCCTTATCTTGACAAGAAAAAGACCAGCGAATGATATAAGTAGCGTGGTTAATAATCACTATGTTCAGTACAGGACCAATTTAATGTGATGTTCCGGCCGCAACACGGGAGAGAAGTCTCCCGTGTTGGTAACGGTCTCATCCCCAAAAAAAAAACAGGGAGGAAAGGAAATCTTGAGACGATCATGGGAAGAATGACAACCGAGGGAACTAGGGGAAAGACAGGCTGACGCGGTCATGAGACGTATGATTCTCGAGGCTGCCAAATGTCCAAATTTGAGCAATAAGTGGGGATGAATCGATCGCAGTGCCACAAACCGTGCAAAGGTACCTTATATTAGGGTATTGGTCGGTTCTCGCCAGCCCTAATAGTATGAAGCTGATTAATATAACTTATTATTAAGAACGTTATGGGTTAATCTAACTGAAGAAAGTGTAATGAGTATTATTTGAGGACCCATTGGACATTAAGAAAATGGGGACTAAGATTATATAATGTTATGATATAGTTGATTATATTCTAATGAATCAGGTATATAATGATGTAATGAAATAGCGGATAATAAATTAATGATTATTATACATAGTAGTGTATTATGTACTTATTAGGGGTATGAGGACCTAATAATATAAGTGTTAACCTGACTAGGTGGGCAAAATTTGCCGTGTGGCATTTTGTTATTTAATCTCAGGGAATGGTTTAAGCAAAAATCTTGGCTTTGGAAGCCAAGGATGGGAGTTAAACCCTCTCTTTCCTGATCATGAATTGTTTTGGGGAGGAATTTCATCTCCAATCTCTGGTTTACAAGACCAGTGCCTTAATTTTTGGGCTACCATAACATTTTTAAAGTTTTAAAATTTTATTTTCGCTTCATCCGATAAGGGGAAATAGGACGAGGAAGACAAAAAAGTAGATGATTGAGGCGATTTGTCCAATAATAATAAATGGTTGCTCTACGGGTTGACCCCCGATTCATGTTAAGATAATTGTGTCTGTTACTAGGACTCAGAATAGGATTTGGGCGAGAGGCCGAAATATTAAACTTCGCTGTTTTGATATGTGGAGGAGGGGTACAAGTATTAGAATGAGGATGGAGGACAATAGGGCGAGAACTCCCCCTAGTTTATTGGGGATGGATCGGAGGATTGCGTAGGCGAATAAGAAATACCACTCGGGTTTAATATGGGGTGGTGTAACGAGGGGGTTGGCGGGGATAAAGTTTTCTGTATCGCTTAAGAGGTTGGGATATAATAGTGCTAGAAGTGTTAGTAGAAGCACGAGAAAGAAGAAACCCAAGAGATCTTTATAGGAGAAGTAGGGGTGAAAAGGGATTTTATCTGTGTTGGAGTTAAGTCCGGTTGGGTTATTAGAACCTATTTCGTGCAAGAAAAGTAGGTGTATTATAGTAAGTGCGACTATTAAAAATGGGAATAAAAAGTGGAAGGCGAAGAAACGGGTGAGGGTGGCGTTGTCGATTGAGAAACCTCCCCAGATTCATTCGACTAGGATACCTCCGATATAGGGTAGAGCTGAAAGGAGGTTTGTAATTACGGTGGCACCCCAAAATGATATTTGTCCTCATGGGAGAACATAACCTACGAAGGCTGTGGCCATTAATAATAGTAGTAGGATTACTCCAATATTTCATGTTTCTTTATTGAGGTAGGAGCCGTAGTAAAGCCCTCGGGCAATGTGGAGGTAGATGCAGATGAAGAAGAGGGAGGCGCTATTGGCGTGGATATTACGGATAAGTCAGCCGTAGTTAACGTCTCGGCAGATGTGTACAACTGATGAGAAGGCAGATGTGATGTCAGCGGTGTAGTGTATAGCTAGGAAGAGGCCTGTGAGGATTTGGATGATTAGGCAAAGTCCTATAAGAGATCCGTAGTTTCATCAAAAGGAGATATTGATAGGGGTGGGGAGATCGATGAGTGAGCTATTAATAATTTTAAGTAGTGGGTGGGTTTTTCGGATATTTATGGCCATTAAGTTCTTGTAGTTGAGTAACAACGGTAGTTTTTCAGATTACTGGTCTTAGTTAAAGTCTAAGCGGGAATATATGACTTATTTAATGTTTGTAATAATATTATGTTTTATTTTAGGTTTAGTAGCAGTGGCTTCAAACCCCTCCCCCTACTACGCGGCTCTAGGGTTAGTAATATCTGCTGGCATAGGGTGTGGTTTATTAGTGGGTTCTGGGAGTTCTTTTTTATCTTTGGTTTTGTTTTTAATTTATTTGGGCGGCATATTAGTTGTATTTGCTTATACTGCGGCATTAGTTGCAGAGCCTTATCCTGAATCATGGGGTGATTGATCAGTTCTAATTTATGTGTTATTTTATGTGGGGTGTTTAGTATACGTAGGTAAGTATATTGTTGAGGGTTGGGAGTGGGGTTGATTTAATGGTGATGAAATTAATGGTTTAGAAATAACTCGTGGGGATTTTAGTGGTGTGGCTTTATTATATTCTTCTGGGGGTTATTTGTTAGCATTAAGTGGTTGAATGTTGCTTTTAGCTTTGTTTGTTGTACTGGAGTTAACTCGTGGTGTGTCTTGGGGTGCATTGGGTGTGGTTTAGATTATAATTAGGAGGGAGAAAATTAAGGTGAGGAAGAAAATTATAAGATAGATTTTAATGAACCCCTGTTGCGGTGTTGTGGAGAGTTTAATTATAGATACTTGTTGAATCAGTATATTTTTTGGTCCCGTCTTTTCGTTTCAGGTTAGATCGATCAGGTGTGTGGAGATGGTTTGGGCTCAGTGAAGATTAATTTTTGGTAAGAGACGGTGCATAATTATTGGAAAATACCCTAAGAGATTTGAGAAATTATGTGTAGTTGTGAGGGGGTGAACTTTTAGTTGGTGTTTAGTGAGGTTGGCAAGTTCTAGGGCTAATAAGAGGCCAATAGAGGTAACTACTAATGCTGAGAGTTTGAGGAGGGGGGCTATTGTTATAATTTGTGTTTTGGTTGGTGTTATGTTGGAGGTGATGATAAGGCCGGCAAGGATACTCCCGTAAGCTAGGCGTTTAATGGGATTTATAATTATTGGGTTATTTTCATTGATCGGGGTTAAAGATTGGAAGCGGGGTGAATTTATAAGGGTAAAGAATACAAGCCGAATGCTGTAAATGGCAGTGAATGATGTGGCTAGGAGGGTGAGGGTTAGGGCTCAGGCGTTTAGGTTGGATATATTCATGGCTTCAATGATGGCATCTTTTGAGAAGAAACCGGATAAAAATGGTATCCCTGTGAGGGCCAGGCTTCCTACGGTTAAAGAAGAGGCAGTGAATGGAATAATATTATGGAGTCCGCCTATTTTTCGGATATCTTGTTCATCGTTTAGGCTATGAATAATGGAGCCGGAACATAGGAAGAGTATAGCTTTAAAAAAGGCATGGGTGCAAATATGAAGGAAGGCTAGTTGAGGTTGGTTCAGGCCGATGGTTACTATTATGAGGCCTAATTGACTTGATGTGGAGAAGGCTACGATTTTTTTGATATCGTTTTGGGTGAGAGCACAAGTAGCTGTAAATAGAGTTGTTAGTGCTCCTAAGCAGAGGCAGGCTGATAGGAGTAGTTGATTATCTTGAAATAGGGGATGAAGTCGGATTAGGAGAAATACACCGGCTACGACTATTGTGCTTGAGTGAAGTAGGGCAGAGACTGGCGTAGGCCCCTCCATGGCTGACGGCAGCCATGGGTGGAGGCCGAATTGTGCTGACTTGCCGGCAGCAGCTAGGATTAGTCCGAATAGAGGTAACGTTAAATCTGAGTTTTTTGATAAGATGAAGATTTGTTGAATTTCTCAGGAGTTGAGATTAATAGCTAATCATGCTATGCTGAGGATAAGGCCGATATCTCCGATGCGGTTATAGATAACTGCTTGGAGGGCTGCAGTATTAGCATCTGCCCGGCTATACCATCAGCCGATTAATAAGAAGGATATAATTCCTACTCCTTCTCAGCCGATAAAGAGTTGAAATAGGTTGTTGGCAGTAATAAGGATGATTATTGTTATGAGGAAGAGGAGTAAGTATTTAAAAAAGCGGTTGGAATTAGGGTCTGTTTGTATATATCAGAGTGCGAATTCAAGAATTGATCAGGTGACATAAAGGGCTACTGGTGTAAAGATAATAGAATAGTGGTCAAATTTAAAGCTTATATTGATGTCTATTGGGCCTAGATTAATTCAGTTTCAGTTGGTTGTGATTGATTCTAAGCCTTGATCAAGAAAAATGAATAAAGGGATCAGGCTAATAAAGAATGATAATTTAACGGCTGTTTTAACATGTGTGGAAGCTCAGTGTGGGTGGGCAGAGGCTTTTGGTGATATTAAAGAGAATATTAATGGGTAGGCAAGAATAGTGAAGATTAATATAAATGAGGAGTTAAAAATGATTGAATTCATAGCTTTTGCTTGGAGTTGCACCAAGAGTTTTTGGTTCCTAAGACCAATAGATAACTATTATCTTTCAAGAGCCTAAGAGAGCCATGAAGTTGAATCATGAATAAAAGGAATTAGCAGTTCTTTCTGTTTCCCAACCTCTCTTGGTATTTAAAAAGGTTTTAACTTTTATTTTTAGAACCACAATCTAATGTTTTGGTTAAACTATAAATACAAAAAGTTCATCCTAGAATAATTTCTGGTTTAGTAATAAGTATGATTGTTGGTAGGAGGTGTAGGTATATGAGTAGGTGTTCGCGTGTGTGGGAGGGTGTAAGTATGAGTATATGTTGGGGTGTTGGCCCTCGTTGGGTTATTAGGAACATGTATAGGGAATATGATGCTGTTAATAAAATTCCAGTGCCAGTTAAGGTGATGGTTCAGCTCGATCATTTGAATAAAGAGGTAATAATAAGAAGTTCTCCTATAAGGTTGGGGCTAGGGGGTAGGGCGAGGTTAGCTAGGTTAGCTAAAAATCATGATGTCGCTATAAGGGGGAGAATAATTTGGGTGCCCCGGGCTAATAGAAGTGTTCGGCTATAGAGTCGTTCATAGTTGGTATTAGCTAGGCAGAAAAGTATTGAGGAAATTAAACCGTGGGCAATTATAAGAGTTGTTGCGCCTGCGAAGCTTCATGGGGTTTGGATTAAGATTGCTGCTGCTACAAGTCCTATATGACTAACTGATGAGTAGGCAATTAAGGATTTAAGATCCGTTTGTCGTAGACAAATGGAGCTCGTTATGATAATCCCTCAAATAGCTAGGATCAGGAAGGGGTAGATTATTTCTTTTGAAAGTGGGTTTAGTAGAACAATAATGCGTATTATGCCATAGCCGCCGAGTTTAAGTAGGACTGCAGCTAGAATTATGGAGCCGGCAATTGGGGCTTCAACATGGGCTTTGGGTAATCATAGGTGTACTCCGTAGAGTGGTATTTTTACTAGGAAAGCGATTATGCAGGCAACCCATCAGAATTTGTTAGTTCAGGTTTGTAGGTTGGTGGTGTTTGGGTATTGTAAGATTAGTATAGAAAGAGTGCCTAGATCTTTTTGTAGTGTTAGTAGAGCGATTAAAAGTGGGAGAGATCCTGCAAGTGTATAGAATAGGAAGTAAATGCCGGCATTTAGTCGTTCGGTTTGGTTTCCTCAGCGTGTGATAATAATGAGCGTTGGGATGAGTGTTGCTTCAAATATCACATAGAATAAGATTATTTCTGTTGCACTGAATGCTAAAATAAGAAAGGTTTGAAGTGTAATTAATAAGGAAATGTAGATTTGTTGGCGTTTGTGTGGTTCTGAGGTTAAATGTTTGAGGCTGGCAATTAATATGAGTGGAAGAAGTCAGCAGGTTAATGCGAGGAGTGGGGCTGAAAGGGGGTCGATGGCTAGGAACATATTAGAATAGTCTCAGCCTACTTCTAGGTCTCATTTAAATCAAGATAGACTTAATAAGGCGATTAAAAGGCTGTTTGAGATAATAGAGGTTCATATTCATTTTTTTGGAGAGACCCAGGAGATCGGGAATAGAAGAATTGTGGGGATAAGAATTTTTAGCATTGTAGGAGATTTAAGTTATTAAGGTGATCTGTGCCGTGTGTGCGGGTGGCAGCTACAAGTAGTGCTAGACCTGCGCTTGCTTCGCAGGCTGAGAATGTGAGTAGAATTATGGGGGCCAATGATAGTGAAGGTGAGTTTATTGTTAATGATCAGATGGCGATAGCGATGAAAAGGGAGAGTATTATGCCTTCAAGGCAGATTAAAGCGGATAAGAGGTGGGAGCGGTTGAAAGCAAGTCCTGTTAGACTAAGAAGGAACGTTGAGGTAATTATAAAATAGATTGTGGTCATAAGGCGTTTATGGGTTTTCACCATAATTTATTAAGCCGAAATTAATGGTCTTTTTTGGACTAAACGTCTATTCTGCCCAGTCAAGTCCTCCTTGAAGTCATTCATAGATGAGACCTAGTGTAAGGAGAATAATAATAATGGAGGCTCAAATAATTGTGGTGAGTGGGGAAGAAAGTTGATCTCCTCATGGGAGCGGGAGGAGTAGGGCGATTTCTAAATCAAATAGGAGGAAGAGAATTGCCACTAAGAAGAAACGTAGTGAAAATGGGAGGCGTGCAGACCCTATTGGGTCAAATCCGCATTCGTAGGGGGATAATTTTTCACTGTCTGGGGAGATTGTTGGCAGCCAGAACGCAATGAAAGCTAGAATTAGGGAAACGAGGGCGGTGATGGCGATAGATAATGTAATGAGGCTCATTACTTTTCCTTGGGTTTCAACCAAGATTAAATGATTGGAAGTCATTTGTATTAGTTACACTAGAAAAGTATTATGAGCCTCATCAGTAGATCGAGACATAAAGGAATAATCATACTACATCTACAAAGTGTCAGTATCATGCAGCGGCTTCGAAGCCGAAATGATGTTCTGATGTAAAATGATATAAGATTTGGCGTAGAAGACAGACAATGAGAAATGTGGAGCCAATAATAACATGGAGGCCGTGAAAGCCTGTTGCTACGAAGAAAGTTGTTCCATAGACTCCATCAGCGATAGTGAAAGGTGCCTCGTAATATTCTATGGCTTGTAGGGCTGTAAAATATAATCCTAAGATGACTGTGAGTGTGAGGGATTGGATAGCTTCTTTTCGGTTGCCTTCTATGATACTGTGGTGGGCTCAGGTTACTGTAACGCCGGAGGCTAGGAGAACTGCAGTATTAAGTAAGGGCACTTCAAACGGATCTAAGGGGTGAATTCCTGTTGGGGGTCAACAGCCTCCTAGTTCTGGGGTTGGGGCGAGGCTCGAATGGTAAAATGCTCAGAAGAAGCCTAAGAAGAAGAAGACTTCTGATGTAATAAATAAGATTATTCCGTAACGTAAGCCTTTTTGGACGGGCGGTGTATGATGGCCTTGAAATGTGCCCTCTCGGATAATATCTCGCCATCATTGGATTATTGTTAAAAAAAGTAGTATTAAACCTAAGAGTAGAAGAGAGGCAGTATGGAGATGAAATCAAATGGCTAGGCCTGATGTTATTAGTAGAGCAGCAATGGCTCCGGTTAATGGTCATGGGCTTGGGTCAACTATATGATATGCGTGTGCTTGGTGGGCCATTATTAGACGTTTTCTTGTAGGTATAGACTTAAGAGAAGTACAAATACATATGCTTGAATTATGGCGACAGCCACTTCTAAGATTGTAAGTAGGAATAGGATAATGGAGGTAAGGACGGCTACTGTGGGGGCAATAGTGATTAATACGAAGGCTGCGGTTGCGATTAATTGTATGAGTAGGTGCCCAGCTGTAAGGTTAGCTGTAAGTCGGACTCCCAGGGCAAGGGGGCGAATAAATAGGCTAATGGTTTCGATGGTAATTAGGATTGGGATTAAAGGTGTTGGAGTTCCTTCTGGCAGGAGGTGTCCTAGGGCAATTGTGGGTCGATTCAGTATACCAATTAGGACTGTTATTATTCATAACGGGAGGGCAAAGGCTATATTTAATGAAAGTTGAGTTGTGGGTGTGAATGTGTAAGGGAGAAGGCCTAAAAGGTTAATTGTGATCAGAAACATTATAAGGGCTGTGAGAATGACGGCTCATTTGTGTCCTCCTAGATTTAATGGTTGTATGAGTTGATGTGTAAATCGATTAATGAATCATATCTGCAAAGTAATTAGGCGGTTATTAAGTCACCGGTTAGAGGGGGTTTGAAATATTAATGTGGGTATAATGATTGCTATGGCAATTAAAGGTATACCTATTAATGAGGGGCTAATGAATTGATCGAAGAAGTTTAAGATCATGGTCAGTTTCAGGGTTTAGGTTCATGGCTTTTTGTGTTATTAGGGGTTGGGCTATAATTAAATAGGTAAGATGTAAGTTTATGGGGGAGAACAATTAAAAAGAATAGTCAGGAAAATAAGAAGATTAGAAATCAAGGACTTGGGTTTAATTGTGGCATATCATCAAGGGTGGTTGGGAATCACCATTCTTTAGCTTAAAAGGCTAATGCTGAGGCCCTGTTTAGCTTCTTGATGAGGTTTCTAGTATTAATGTAGATCAGTTTTCAAAGTGTTCTAAAGGAACGGCTTCCACCACAATAGGTATAAAGCTGTGGTTAGCCCCGCAAATTTCTGAACACTGTCCGTAGAAAATACCAGGCCGTGAGATGATAAAGGCAGTTTGATTTAGGCGTCCCGGGACGGCGTCCATTTTAATTCCTAATGCTGGTACTGCTCATGAGTGTAGAACATCTTCTGCAGTGATTAGGACTCGAATAGGAGATTCTATTGGGACGACTATGCGGTGGTCTGTTTCTAGAAGTCGAAATTGTCCTGGATCTAGATCTTCAGTTTGAATTATGTAGGAGTCAAATTCTAGGTTTTCGTAATCTGTATATTCATAACTTCAGTATCATTGATGGCCTAGAGCTTTAATTGTAATATGAGGATCGTTAATCTCGTCTATTAAGTATAAAATTCGTAATGATGGGAGTGCAATCATAATGAGGATAATGGCGGGGAGAATTGTTCATACGATTTCAATTTCTTGGGAGTCTAGAATATATTTATTGGTTAATTTGGTGGTAACTATTGCGATGATGATGTAAAGGACTAGAGCACTAATAAGAAAAACGATTATTAGTGTGTGATCATGGAAGTGAAGAAGTTCTTCTATAACTGGGGAGGCTGCGTCTTGGAATCCTAATTGTGATGGGTGTGCCATTAAAGGTTCGTGGGTATTTAACCCACTATTTTACTTCGACAAAGTGATGTAATTGATTTACTAGAACCTTAAGAAAGTGACAGAGTGGTGATGTGATTGGCTTGAAACCAATATATGGAGGTTTAATTCCTTCCTTTCTTGTAAATTAATATGTTGGTTGTTGGACTTGAACAAAGGCTGGTTCTTCATAGGTGTGATGTGGTGGAGGGCAACCGTGAAGTCATTCGACGTTAGTATTAGGTATTTCAATGGCTAAGACTTCACGTTTTGAGGCGAATGCTTCTCAGACAATAAATAGGAGTAGAATGACGGCAACTATAGAGATTATTGAGCCAATGGATGAGATTACATTTCATAGGGTATATGCATCTGGGTAATCTGAATATCGGCGTGGTATACCTGCTAAACCTAAGAAGTGTTGAGGGAAGAAAGTTAAATTTACCCCAATAAATATGATTGTGAATTGAATTTTTGTTCAAGTGGAGTGTAATGTGAAACCTGAGAATAGGGGGAACCAGTGGACAAAGCCTGCTATAATAGCGAATACTGCTCCTATCGAGAGGACATAGTGAAAATGTGCTACTACATAATAGGTGTCATGAAGAACAATGTCGAGGGAGGAATTAGCTAGGACTACTCCTGTAAGCCCCCCTACTGTAAATAAAAAGATAAAACCCAGTGCTCATAGTAGTGGGGTTTCTCATTTAATAGAGCCTCCGTGGAGCGTAGCTAGTCAGCTAAAAACTTTAACGCCTGTGGGAATGGCAATAATTATTGTGGCTGATGTGAAATATGCTCGTGTATCCACATCTATTCCCACTGTAAATATGTGGTGAGCTCAGACGATAAATCCTAGAAGGCCGATGGCTATTATTGCTCACACCATTCCCATGTAGCCGAATGGTTCTTTTTTGCCTGAATAGTAGGCAACTACGTGGGAGATTATCCCGAATCCTGGTAAGATTAAAATGTAGACTTCAGGATGACCAAAGAATCAGAATAGGTGTTGGTAGAGAATTGGGTCTCCGCCCCCGGCCGGGTCAAAGAAGGTTGTGTTGAGATTTCGATCCGTGAGCAGCATGGTGATGCCTGCTGCGAGAACAGGAAGGGCTAATAGGAGAAGAGTGGTTGTAACAAGAATAGATCAAACGAATAATGGTGTTTGATATTGGGAGATTGCGGGGGGTTTCATATTAATAATTGTAGTGATAAAATTAATGGATGCCAGGATAGAGGAGATACCTGCTAAGTGAAGAGAAAAAATTGTGAGGTCAACAGAGGCCCCTGCGTGGGCAAGATTCCCAGCTAGTGGGGGATAAACAGTTCAACCAGTTCCTGCTCCGGCTTCAACTCCTGCTGAGGCTAAGAGGAGAAGAAAAGAAGGGGGAAGAAGTCAAAAGCTTATATTATTTATTCGTGGGAAGGCTATATCGGGTGAGCCGATTATTAATGGGACTAATCAGTTACCAAAGCCCCCGATTATAATTGGTATAACCATAAAGAAGATTATTACGAAAGCATGAGCTGTAACGATAACATTATAAATTTGGTCATCACCTAAGAGGGTTCCTGGTTGACTTAGTTCTGCTCGGATTAAAAGGCTTAGGCCGGTTCCAACTATCCCTGCTCAGGCACCAAAAATAAGGTAAAGGGTGCCGATGTCTTTGTGATTAGTAGAAAATAATCAACGATTAATTGTCACAGGTAAGATGGCTGAGGGTGAAGCGGCGGCTTGTAGTTCCGTAAAGAAAGGTTAGAGTCCTTTTCTTACCAAGTCCTGTAGTAAAGTTTACATAAGATTGCAAGTCTTAAAACGGAGATTAGGCTCTCCCGGGGCTTCTCCCGCCTTTTGCCTTACGGCGGGAGAAGCCTAGATAAAAGTTCGCTGGATTGAACGCTTAGCTGTTAATTAAGATGTTGCAGGATCAAGGCCTGTTTATCTAGAAGACTTTAGTTTAATTAAAGCATCTGGGTTGCATTCAGAATATGTGAGATAAAGTCTTGCAGGTCTTATCAGAAGTTAAGAGATTTAAACTCTTACTGAAAGCTTTGAAGGCTTTTGGTCTTATTAACCTAAATTTCTTAAGATAATAAGGTTAGTAGTGTTGGTGTGAGTGGTAGAAGGAGGATTGACAATGAAGTGGTAATGACAAGGATTATGTTTTTTTGTAGAGTTTTTGTTTGTCAGGAGGAGAAGGAGAAGATTGGGGTTGGTGAGATAGTTAAGGTTATGATATAACATAGGCGTAGATAAAAGAAAAGGCTGAGTAAGGTAGCTAGGGCTATAATGATGGCTGGGATTATAAGGTCTTGTTTTGTTATCTCTTGTAGAATAAGTCATTTCGGTATAAACCCAGAGAGAGGGGGTAGACCTCCTAGTGATAGTAAGGTTAGTAATGCTATGATTGAGAGGAGGGGGGCTTTTGTTATTGTGGTAGAGATTGAGACAATTTTGGTTGAATTTAATGTGTTGAATAGAAGAAATATTGAGGTTGTTATAATAATATAGAGGGCGAGGTTTAGGAGGGTGAGGTTGGGGGCAAAGTGGACGATGGTGATTATTCAACCTAAGTGAGCAATTGACGAGTATGCTAGGATTTTTCGTAATTGTGTTTGGTTGAGACCCCCCCACCCACCAATAATAACAGAGATAAGCCCTAGGGTAATAAGAATATCAGGATTAAGTAGGGGGTAAAGTTGTAATAGGATAGCAAAAGGGGCAAGTTTTTGTCATGTGGAAAGGATGAGTCCTGTAGTTAGGTTTAATCCTTGAAGTACTTCTGGTAATCAAAAATGTATAGGTGCCAATCCGATTTTCAGGGCTAGGGCTATTGTGATTAGTGTGGCGGAGACTGGGCAAAGTAGGTCAGTAATATTTCACTGCCCTGTAATTCAGGCGTTTGTTGTTCCTGCGAACAGTAGAAGTGCGGAGGCTGTTGCTTGCGTTAAAAAATATTTAGTTGTGGCTTCTACTGCTCGTGGATGTTGTTGATGGATTATTAAGGGAATAATGGCTATAGTATTGATTTCTAGTCCTATTCAGATTAGTAGTCAATGTGACCCTAAAAATGTGATTGTGGTACCTAGGCCTAAACTGAGAATTAGGATTGATAATACAAGTGGGTTCATTAGTAGAGGAAGGATTTTAACCAACATGGAAGGGGTATGGGCCCAAAAGCTTAATTAGCTGACTTTACTTAGGAAATAGTATAATTGGGAGTACGCAGAGTTTTGATCTCTGGAGAGTAGGTTCGAGTCCTATTTTTCTAAGAAGTGGAATGACTTTAACATTCATGATCCGCTCTATCAAAGTGGTCCTATGATTCAGGCACACTTCCTTAGGTAAGGGGTGGGAGGCTCGCTATGGAGGTAGGGAGAGTGATATGCCATAAGATTAAAGCTAGTGTTAATGGTAGGAAACTTTTTCATACTAAGTGTATAAGTTGATCATAGCGAAATCGCGGGTAGGAAGCTCGGACTCATAGAAATAATAAGGTCAGGACAGTTGCTTTAATTATTAAACTAAGTGTTGAGATATGGGGTATGAGGGGATTATAGGAGATACCTATAAAAAGGATTACTGAGAGGGTATTTATTATTAAAATATTTGAATATTCAGCTAAGAAGAATAGAGCGAATGGGCCTCCTGCATATTCGATATTAAAACCTGAGACGAGTTCTGATTCTCCTTCTGTGAGATCAAAAGGAGCTCGATTCGTTTCTGCTAATGTTGAAATATATCATATTATGGCTAAAGGTCAAGCAGGGATTAGGAGTCAAATTGTTTCTTGGGTGAAGTTAAATGTGTGTAAAGTAAATCCTCCTGTCATAATAACTAAGGATAAGAGGATTAATCCTAGAGTAACTTCATAGGAAATAGTTTGTGCTACGGCTCGTAGAGCTCCTATTAAGGCGTATTTTGAGTTGGAGGCTCACCCGGAGCCTAGGATAGTGTAGACGGTGAGGCTAGAAATAGCAAGGATAAAGAGTAAACCCAGATTGAGGTTCAGGATAGAATGAGGGAGTGGTAGAGGTATTCATATAAGGAGGGCTAAGGTGAGGGCAGCGGTTGGTGTAATCAGGAATAAAAAGTTAGAGGAGAATGACGGGCGGATTGGTTCTTTGGTAAAAAGTTTTAATCCATCTGCGATTGGTTGGAGGAGCCCGTAGGGTCCGACTACATTGGGGCCTTTGCGGAGTTGTATATAACCTAGGATTTTTCGTTCTAATAAAGTGAGGAATGCTGTGGCTAGTAAGACTGGAATAATATAGGTTAATGGGTGAATAACATAAATAATAATTGATTTTAACATGGTTGGGGAGAGGAATTGAACCTCTGAATCAAAGAGCTTAGGTCTTTTGCATTTACCAGGCTCTGCCACCCTAACTTATTATAATCTTCAATTGAAGATTGACCCCCCTTAACTGTTTGAGTTAATTTCAACAGGTGGGGGAGAAGCGTGCTTGAGGCATGGGCTTCATTTTTCCGGTCCTTTCGTACTAGGAAAAATATCTACATAGATAGAAACTGACCTGGATTACTCCGGTCTGAACTCAGATCACGTAGGACTATTAATCGTTGAACAAACGAACCCTTAATAGCGGTTGCACCATTAGGATGTCCTGATCCAACATCGAGGTCGTAAACCCTTTCGTCGATATGGGCTCTTAGAAAGGATTGCGCTGTTATCCCTAGGGTAACTTGGTCCATTGATCAGGAATTAATCCTGGGTCATTGTTCGTTAGATATTCTATTAATTGGAACTGTTGTTCAAATTTTTAAGTTATACTCAATCGATGAGGAGGTTTTCTTTTACTCCTCGGTCGCCCCAACCGAAAACATTAAGTTAGGTTATTATAGTTATTTTTGTCCTTTAGGTATTTGGTAATTAAATAGTAACTTAAGTGTTTAAAGCTCCATAGGGTCTTCTCGTCTTATGGTTTTATTCCCGCTTCTGCACGGGAAGATCAATTTCATTGATTAGAAAATAGAGACAGGTAAACTCTCGTGATGCCTTTCATACAGGTCTTCAATTAAAAGACAAGTGATTACGCTACCTTCGCACGGTCAGAATACCGCGGCCGTTAAACAATGTCACAGGGCAGGCGGGACCTCTTATATAAGTATTGCAAGAGGCGATGTTTTTGGTAAACAGGCGGAGTTTGTGTTTGCCGAGTTCCTTTACTTTCTTTTAATCTTTCCTGGGGGCACTCCTGTGTAGGGTCAACGATCTGGTAAATGTGTTTTTCTAGGTTTTTGTTATTAATACTTTAACCTCAAGTTGGTGTCGGATAATTGTCAGTGATTTAATTCTTTCTGACTTACACCGGTGCCTTGGAGAGGATAATCCTCTAATTACTCATTTTAGTATAAGTTCTTTTATTGTTTTAAATAAAAAAGCCCAATATAGGTTAGGGGGTTTGGAGAAAATATCGGAATTATAGGTAAGTTAGGGCTGGAGCTGTGACGCTTACTAATCAGGTGGCTGCTTTTAGGCCTACTGAGGCGAGGTCCTTATATAATATGATCGTTACCCACCTAGAAAAATTGTTTTTTAATTCAGAAGAGTTGTACCTCTTTTGAATAACTAATAATTCTTACAAATTATCTTATTAAGTAAATCTGATTTGATAAGTTGAAGGGGTTATTGCAGAATTAAAGTTCTTTTCTTGGGCAACCAGCTATCACTAGGCTCGGTAGGCTTTTCACCTCTACTTAGGAATCACCCCACTCTTTTGCCACAGAGACGGGTTAGCTCTATTATGCTGTTCCGAAGTAGCTCGTCTAGTTTCGGGAAGATGGACTTAAAGTCTTTTTGCCCATTTGTTCTTGCTAAATCATGATGCAAAAGGTACAGGGGTTAATCTTTGCTTTTTAATACTTTAATGATTTGTTTCATTTCTTTTTCAGCTTTCCCTTGCGGTACTATCTCTATAGCGCTAAATATTTCTGTTCTATCGCCTATACTAAGAATGTAAAAATGTTTTAAGTATAAAATATTAATGTAATTAATTATGAATATTGGGGTAAATTAATGGTAGTTAGGCTAGCTTTAAGGTTCAAGATAACTCGAATTGCACGGGTGTCTTCTCGGTGTAAGGGAGGTGCTTTACTATTTAGCTAGATCTTGATTATCCAAGTACACTTTCCAGTACACTTACCATGTTACGACTTGCCTCCTCTTGAGGTAGTTTAATTTTTATAAAAGAGATAAATGAATTGAGGAGAGTGACGGGCGGTGTGTGCGCGCCTCAGAGCCGGTTTCAGAAAAATATTCTAAGTTTTTCTTACTGCTAAATCCACCTTGTAAGTAATTTTTCATGGTACTGTCCGTATTTTCTTTATAGAAAATGTAGCCCATTTCTTTCCACTTCATTCGCTACACCTCGACCTGACGTTTTGGAGTAGATCCATTGTGCTTACTTTTATACCCTCATGGGGTGAGCTGACGACGGCGGTATATAGGCGGTAAAGGCAAGAAGTGGTAAGGTTTAACGTGGATTATCGGTTATAGAACAGGCTCCTCTAGGGGGGTCTGAGGCACCGCCAAGTCCTTTGGGTTTTAAGCTAGCGCTTGTAGTACTCAGGCGGACTGAGGTAAGTAAAATGGAGGTCCATTTATGGTTAAGCATAGTAGGGTATCTAATCCTAGTTTGTGTCTTAACTGTCGTGAGGTCAAAAGTTCTATTAGGTTAAAGTCACTTTCGTTGGTGTATTCTTCTTCTCATGGGTGCGTATAACAGCTTTATGAGATTATAACTTTAGTGGTTTAAGTTTTTTTTAATCACCCTTTACGCCGTTAAATATTAATATGGGTTACTCGTATAACCGCGGTGGCTGGCACGAGATTGACCAACCCTTTTAACCATAGCTGATTCAAGCTTGCGCTTATGTCTCAATGTCTATCACTGCTGAATTCCCTTGGGGGCGTGGCTAAGCGAGGCGTTATGGATGATACAATGTATATGTCTGATACCGACTCCTAAACAAATAAGAGTGTGTCTAGGGCATTCTCACTGGGGTGCTGAAACTTGCATGTGTAAATTTGGTTAAAATTAATACTGAGGCCAGGACCAAACCTTCAGCGCTTGTGAAAGTTTTTAAGTTTTATATTAGCATTTTCAGTGCTATGCTTTACATTAAGCTACACTAGC